TTTTTTATAAAAAAAAAATAGTGATAATAATTAATTTTATAATATAAATTATTTTCTATTAAATAACTTTATTTAGTATATATTAATTAATTATATGTATATATATATATATTAAATATTTATATGTAGTAATATATATATATATATATAATATATTTATATATATATATATTTTATATTTATAAATATAAATATTTAGTAAATTTTAAATTACATTTAAAAATATATTCAAGAATATATTTTTTAAATGTAATTTAAAATTTGGATTAATTATTTAAAAAATTAAATTTTAACAAATATAAATAACCTAGTTATTTATATATATATAATATATATATATATATATAAATTATTTATTAAACTTTTTTATTTAAATAGTAAAGGGTTAATATTTATATAAATGAAGAGATAATTTGTATAAATATGTTTCTTCCAATTATATTATCTCTATAATATATAGATTATTAATCTATAAACTGATAATCATTTATATAAATACCTTGGTTTTTTTAGAAATCGTAAATGATTTAGCTAAATTTTTATTATTTATTACTATAGATTATCTATATATATATATATATAAAAATTAAATAAAAATAAAAAAAAAAAAAAAAAAAAATTTAATTTAATATAATATAAATTATAATATAAGTTTTTGATTATTATAATTTAAGTAAATACTTAAATTCATTATTTAAATGTAATTTATATGTTTTAATAAATTGTATTTATGAATTTAATTAAACGTATTAAAATAGATATTTTATAAATTATAATAATTAGGGGATAGTATTATAATTTATACTATCTATATTTTAAAGTCGAGTTGGGAGGAAATACTTAAATTCATTATTTAAATGTAATTTATATGTTTTAATAAATTGTATTTATGAATTTAATTAAACGTATTAAAATAGATATTTTATAAATTATAATAATTAGGGGATAGTATTATAATTTATACTATCTATATTTTAAAGTCGAATTGGGAGGAAATACTTAAATTCATTATTTAAATGTAATTTATATATTTAATATAATTTTAAAATTAATTATACTAAGTTAAGTTATTATTATTTATAAATAATTATTTTTTATTTTATAATTAAAAATTTTATTTATATTATAAAGTTTTATTTTAGCTTAAAAAATTTATTATTAATTTATATTATATGTAAATTTTTGTATGAATTTATATTTATTTTAAAAATAATTATATTATAAAATATTTATTTGCAATAATTAATATTATTAATTAAAGAAATTTAGAAATAGAAATATTAATTTAATATTGACTTAATTTGTGCCAGCAGTTGCGGTTATACAAATAATATAAATAAATTTTATTAATATTAGTTAAATTGATTTAATTAAAATATAAATAAATTTATTAAGTGAAATTTTAAATTTATAATATTTTTATTATACAAATATATTGAAGCTAGAAATTTTTAATTAAAAACTAGGATTAGATACCCTATTATTTAAAATGTAATTTAATTTATTTGAGTAGTATTAGTTATATTCTTGAAACTTAAAAAATTTGGCGGTATTTTAGTCTATTCAGAGGAACTTGTTTTTTAATCGATAATCCACGATGTACCTTACTTAAAATTGTAAATCAATTTATATATCGTTGTTATTAGAATATTTTATAAGAATAATAATTTTCTATAATTTTTATTAAAATTAATATCAAATCAAGGTGTAGTTTATTTTTAAGTATAAATGAGTTACAATAAATTTTATTTATGGATTTAATTATGAAAAATTTAATGAAATTGGATTTGATAGTAAAATTATAAAGATAAATAATTTGATTTTAGCTCTAAAATATGTACATATCGCCCGTCACTCTTGTTATTAAAATAAGATAAGTCGTAACATAGTAGATGTACTGGAAAGTGTATCTAGAATCAATTTAAAGCTTATTTAGAAAAGCATTTCATTTACATTGAAAAGAATTTTGTGCAAATCAATATAAATTGAATAATAATTATTTATTAATGTTTATTTGTTTAATTATTATAAATTATTAAAAATAATTATAAATTTTAAAGTTTTAGTATATTATATAGAATAAATAAATTTAATAATAGTTTATTAGTATTGTGAAATAATATTGAAATAATATGAAAAATTTTTATTATAAAAGAAAATTTTATTTATTGTATCTTGTGTATCAGAGTATATTAAATAAAAAATAAATAAAATTATTTTTCTCGATTTTAAAAGATTTAATAAATTATAAATTTTAATGTAATAAAATTATATTTAATAATTTATTAGAAATGAAATGTTATTCGTTTTTAAATATATCTAGTTTTTTAAGAAATAAATTTAATTTAATGTTAAAAATTTATTTAATTAATTTATTTTAATTAACTAATTTTTTAATTTATATATTTTATGGGATAAGCTATAAAATAAATTTTTATAAATAATAAATAATAAATAAAATAATATATGTTTAGAATTATCAATTATTATTAAATTTGTTATAAATTATTTTTTTTTTTAAATTATTTATTTTATTTTAATTTTTTATTAAAATATTTAGTTTAATATTAAAACTAAAGTAATAATGATATAATTAGTATATAAATTAATATATAAATATATTTATAAATGATAAGTTTATCTAAAGAATTCGGCAAAAATAATATTCGCCTGTTTAACAAAAACATGTCTTTTTGAATTTAATTTAAAGTCTAACCTGCCCAATGATTTTTTTTAATGGCCGCAGTATTTTAACTGTGCAAAGGTAGCATAATCATTAGTCTTTTAATTGAAGGCTGGAATGAATGGTTGGACGAAATATTAACTGTTTCATTTAAAATTTTAATAGAATTTTATTTTTTAGTCAAAAAGCTAAAATATTATTAAAAGACGAGAAGACCCTATAAATCTTTATATATTTATTATTTTAATTTTTAAGATTAATTTAATTATAATAAAATAATATATTTTATTGGGGTGATATTAAAATTTAATTAACTTTTAAAATTTAAATCATTAATTTATGAATAATTGATCCATTTTTAATGATTATAAAATTAAGTTACTTTAGGGATAACAGCGTAATTTTTTTGGAGAGTTCATATTGATAAAAAAGATTGCGACCTCGATGTTGGATTAAGATATAAATTTAGGTGCAGCAGTTTAAATTTTAAGTCTGTTCGACTTTTAAAATCTTACATGATCTGAGTTCAAACCGGTGTAAGCCAGGTTGGTTTCTATCTTTAATATAATAAAATATTTTAGTACGAAAGGATTAAATATTTAAATAATAATTATTTTAAAATTATAAGAATATTATTAATTATTTACAACTATTTTGGCAGATTAATGTAATAAATTTAGAATTTATAAATGTAATTTATATTACAAATAGTACTTGTTTTATATAGAAATTATTTTATCTTTAATTATAAGTTTAATTTTAATTATTTGTGTTTTAGTGAGAGTAGCTTTTTTAACTTTATTAGAACGTAAAGTTTTAGGATATATTCAAATTCGTAAAGGTCCTAATAAAGTTGGTTTAATAGGTATTCCTCAACCTTTTTGTGATGCAATTAAATTATTTACAAAAGAACAAACTTATCCTTTAATATCAAATTATTTATCATATTATTTCTCTCCAATTTTTTCTTTATTTTTATCTTTATTATTATGAATATGTATACCTTTTTTTATTAAATTATATTCTTTTAATTTGGGTTTATTATTTTTTATATGTTGTACAAGATTAGGAGTTTATACTGTTATAATTGCTGGTTGATCTTCTAACTCAAATTATGCTTTATTAGGAGGGTTACGTTCTGTTGCTCAAACTATTTCTTATGAAGTTAGTTTAGCTTTAATTTTATTATCTTTTGTTTTTTTAATTAATAATTATAATATAATTAATTTCTATTATTATCAAAGTTATATATGATTTTTTTTTATTTTGTATCCATTAATATTTGTTTGATTAATTATTTCATTAGCTGAAACTAATCGTACTCCATTTGATTTTGCTGAAGGAGAATCTGAATTAGTATCTGGATTTAATGTTGAATATAGAAGAGGGAGATTTGCATTAATTTTTTTATCTGAATATGCAAGAATTTTATTTATAAGAATATTATTTAGTTTAATTTTTTTAGGAGGAGATATTATAAATTTTTTTTTTTATCTAAAATTAATATTAATTTCTTTTTTGTTTATTTGAGTTCGAGGAACTTTACCTCGATTTCGTTATGATAAATTAATATATTTAGCTTGAAAAAGATTTTTACCTTTTTCTCTAAATTATTTATTATTTTTTATTGGTTTAAAAATTTATTTAATAAATTATATTTAAATAATAATTTTTAGTAAAGTTAATAGAAAATTATAGTTTCTATTTTATGTTTTCAAAACATATACTTATTCAAGTTCATTAACTTTATTATATTAAATTTAATTTAATAAATTATCTCATCATTTAGAGATTAATGGATTAATTAAATAATATATAAAATATAATACAGTTAGTAATTGTCCAATTAAAATATAAGGGTCTTCTACTGGTCGTGCTCCAATTCATGTTAATAAAATAACAATTCTTACTATTATTCAAAATAAAATTTGATTAATAGGATAAAATTCAATTCCTCGGAATTTTCTTAAATTATAAAATGGTATAATTATTAAAATAGCAATAGATATGATTAAAGCAATTACTCCTCCCAACTTATTTGGAATTGAACGTAAAATTGCATAAGCAAATAAAAAATATCATTCAGGTTGAATATGAATTGGAGTAACTAATGGATTTGCTGGAATAAAATTATCTGGGTCACCTAATATATAAGGATTTATTAAAGTTAATATAGTTAATAATATAATTATAATAATAAAACCTGTAATATCCTTATAAGAAAAATATGGATGAAAAGGAATTTTATCTAAATTAGAATTTAATCCTATAGGATTATTAGATCCTGTTTGATGTAAAAATAATAAATGAATTATAACTGTAGCTAAAACAATAAATGGTAAAATAAAATGGAATGTGAAAAATCGTGTTAATGTAGCATTATCAACAGCAAATCCTCCTCAAATTCATTGTACTAAGTCTAATCCTAAATATGGAATAGCTGATAATAAATTAGTAATAACTGTTGCTCCTCAGAAAGATATTTGTCCTCAAGGTAATACATATCCTATAAATGCAGTTGCTATTACTAAAAATAAAATAATTGTTCCTGATAGTCATGTAGGAGTAAATAAAAATGATCCATAATATATTCCTCGACCTACATGTAAATAAATGCAAATAAAAAAGAATGATGCACCATTGGCATGTAGTGTTCGTAATAATCAACCATAATTTACATTTCGACAAATATGATCAACACTATTAAATGCTAATGTAATATCTGCTGTATAATGTATAGCTAAAAATAATCCTGTTAAAATTTGAATAATTAAACATAATCCTAATAATGATCCAAAATTTCATCATATAGAAATATTAACTGGTGAAGGTAAATCAACTAATGCATTATTAGCAATTTTTATAATTGGGTGACTAGTTCGTAAAGGTATATTCATTAGTTAATTTATAGATCGTAAAGGTCCATAAAATAATTTAGTAATTTTTACGGTAGCAATTAATGTAATTAATAAATAATTAATTAATAGAATATTAATTATATTTGTTGGATAATTATATAATTTATTTAAATTTAAAGTATTTTCTATAATATAAGTATTTATGTAGGAAATAGAATTTATTTCATTATTAGTTGAATTAAATATAAGAATTATTTTATCTATAAAAATAATTATAATTATTAATACTAATAAAGTTAATAATATTATAAATATTATTTTAGTTGAAAATGTAAATATTTCATTTGATGCTAATGATGTAACATAAATAAATAATACAAGTATACCTCCAACAAAAATTAAGAATAAAATATAAGAAAATCAAAATCTTTTTGTTATTATTCCTGAAATACAACAAATTATTACAGTTTGAATTAATAATATTATTCCTATTCTTAAAGGATGATTTATTTGTAAAAATATTAGTGCTAATAATAAGATTATGATATATAAAATAAGTTGTATAATATCAAGAAATAGTTTAATTAAAATATTAATTTTGGAGATTAATGATAAAGATATTTCTTTTTTCTTGAAGTTTAAAAAGAATAATTCTTATTTTTGATTTACAAGACCAATGTTTTTTTTAAACTATTAAAACTAATGATAATATTAATTAATTGAGGAGTACCTTTTTTTATAATAATAATGGGTATTTTAATTTTTATTTCTAATCGTAAACATTTATTATCAATACTTTTAAGATTAGAATATATTGTTTTATCTTTATTTTATTTATTATTTATTTATTTAAATTTATTAAATTATGAATGTTATTTTAGTATAGTATTTATAACTTTTAGAGTTTGTGAAGGAGTATTAGGATTATCAATTTTAGTTTCTATAATTCGTATATATGGTAATGATTATTTTCAATCTTTTAATATTTTACAATGTTAAAAATTTTATTTATATTATTATTATTATTTCCTTTATGTTTTATAACAAATATATTTTGAATGGTCCAAAATATATTATTTTTAATTATATTTATATTAATCATTTATAATTATTTTACAAATTATTGAATATTAATTTCTTATTTTTTAGGGATGGATTTATTATCTTATGGTATAGTTTTATTAAGTTTTTGAATTTGTTCATTAATATTAATAGCAAGATATTCAGTAAATAAATATAATAATTATGAAAAATTGTTTTTATTAAATTTATTATCTTTGTTATTAATACTTTATTTAACTTTTAGTAGAATAAATATTTTTTTATTTTATTTATTTTTTGAATGTAGATTAATTCCTACTTTATTATTAATTTTAGGATGAGGATATCAACCTGAACGTTTACAAGCTGGGATATATCTATTATTTTATACTTTACTAGTTTCATTACCTATATTAGTTGCTATTTTTTATTTATATAATAATTATAATACTATAAATTTTTATTTAATAAATAATTATAATATAAATTATATAATTTTATATTTTTCTTTAATTTTATCATTTTTAGTAAAAATACCAATATTTTTAGTTCATTTATGATTACCAAAAGCTCATGTTGAAGCTCCAGTTGCAGGATCTATAATTTTAGCTGGAATTATATTAAAATTAGGAGGTTATGGATTATTACGATTTTTTTTTTTTTTACAAATTTTAGGATTTAAATATAATTATTTATTCATAAGAATTAGTTTGGTAGGGGGAGTATTAGTTAGTTTAATTTGTTTACGACAAACTGATTTAAAAGCATTAATTGCTTATTCGTCTGTTGCCCATATAGGAATTGTATTAAGTGGATTAATAACAATAACTTATTGAGGTATTTGTGGTTCTTATACTTTAATAATTGCTCATGGATTGTGTTCTTCTGGATTATTTTGTTTGGCTAATATTACTTATGAACGATTAGGTAGACGAAGATTATTAATTAATAAAGGTTTATTAAATTTTATACCATCAATAACTTTATGGTGATTTTTATTATGTTCTGCTAATATAGCAGCTCCTCCTACTTTAAATTTATTAGGAGAAATTTCTTTATTAAATAGAATTGTAAGTTGGTCAATATTAACAATATTATTATTAATTTTTACATGTTTTTTTAGTGCTGCTTATACTTTATATTTATATGCATATAGACAACATGGAAAATTATATTCTGGAATTTATTCATTTAGAATAGGATTTGTACGTGAATATTTATTATTATTTTTACATTGATTTCCATTAAATTTATTAATTTTAAAATCTGAAATAAGTGTTTTATGATTATAATTTAAATAGTTTAATTAAAATATTGATTTGTGGTATCGATGATATGAATTTATTCATTTTAAATTATGAAATATTTATCAATTTGTTTAATAAATTTTGTATTTTTAATATTTATAAGAATTATATTATTTATGTGTTCACTTTTTTTTTTAATAAATGAATTTGTATATTTTTTAGAATGAGAATTAGTATCTTTAAATTCTATAAGAATTGTTATAACATTTTTATTTGATTGAATAAGTTTAATGTTTATATCTTTTGTATTATTAATTTCTTCTTTAGTTATTTATTATAGAAAAGAATATATAATTGATGATATAAATATTAATCGATTTATTATATTAGTATTAATATTTGTTTTATCAATAATATTTTTAATTATTAGACCAAATTTAGTTAGAATTTTATTAGGTTGAGATGGACTAGGATTAGTTTCTTATTGTTTAGTTATTTATTTTAATAATGTAAAATCTTATAATGCTGGTATATTAACTGCATTATTAAATCGAGTAGGTGATGTATTATTATTATTAGCTATTGCTTGAATATTAAATTATGGTAGTTGAAATTATATTTTTTATTTAGAATTTATAATAAATGATAAAGAAATATTAATAATTGGAATTTTAGTAACTTTTGCTGCAATAACTAAAAGTGCTCAAATTCCTTTTTCTTCATGATTACCTGCTGCAATAGCAGCACCAACTCCTGTTTCAGCATTAGTTCATTCATCAACTTTAGTAACAGCAGGTATTTATTTATTAATTCGGTTTAATATTTTATTATGTAATTCTTTTATAAGACAATTATTACTTTTATTAGCTGGTTTAACAATATTTATATCTGGATTGGGAGCTAATTTTGAGTTTGATTTAAAGAAAATTATTGCTTTATCAACTTTAAGACAATTAGGATTAATAATAATAATTTTATCTATAGGTTATTATAAATTAGCTTTTTTTCATTTATTAACTCATGCTTTATTTAAAGCTTTATTATTTATATGTGCAGGAGCAATTATTCATAATATAAATAATTCTCAAGATTTGCGGTTGATAGGAGGATTAAGATTATTTATACCATTAACTTCATCTTGTTTTAATGTAGCTAATTTAGCTTTATGTGGTATACCTTTTTTAGCTGGGTTTTACTCAAAGGATTTAATTTTAGAAATTGTTTCTTTAAGTATAGTAAATTTATTTATTTATTACTTATTTTTTTTTTCAACTGGATTAACTGTTTGTTATTCATTACGGTTAGTTTATTATTCAATAACTGGTGATATAAATTGTAGAAGCTTAAATGTTTTAAATGATGAAAGATGAGTAATATTAAAAGGTATATTAGGATTAATATTTATAAGAATTATTGGAGGTAGAATATTAAGTTGACTAATATTTATAACACCTTATACAATTTGTTTACCATATTATTTAAAATTTATAACTTTATTTGTTTGTATTATAGGAGGATTAATTGGTTATTTAGTTTCTAATATATCATTATTTATAATAAATAAATCTTTAAATATATATTATATAAGTATATTTGCTGGATCTATGTGATTTATACCTTATATTTCTACTTATGGAATTATTAATTATTCATTAAAGATTGGGATAAATACTGTAATAAATTTTGATCAAGGTTGATCAGAATTTATTGGTAGTCAAAATTTATATAAACAATTAGTTTCTTATTCTCAATTTTTAAATTTTTTGCATAATAATAATTTAAAAATTTATTTAATGATTTTTATTATATGATTTATTATTTTAATAATATTTTTAATTTTTTATTTAAATAGCTTATATAATAGAGTATGACATTGAAGATGTTAGGGAGATTTATGAATCTTTAAATAATTATAAATTGTAATAATTAATTTTAGTAATTTATAAAAAAATATTTTTATCTTTACAATGAAAATGTAATGTTTTTTTAAACTATATAAATTATAGAAATATAAATGGAATTAAACCATTAAAATAAAAAGTTAGCAGCTTTTATTTGATCAACATATTTCTTTAATTGGAATTAAATTATTCATTTTTATCATTAACAGTGATATACCTCTATTTTGGTTTCAATTAATAATTTATAAGAATAAGGGTAATAAATACCTAAGATTAGGTCGAAACTAATTACAATATATCGTTTCATATTCAAGGTAAATTTATTATTATAAATAATTTTTGAATGCAAATCAAATGTTATATATTTAACTATAACCCTAGTTTAATTAGATCAATTTAATATTCCTTGGTTTCATTCATGATATAATCCTAAAAGTAAAATTAAAATAAAAATAATTGATGTAATTCTTCATATTATTAAGTTAGAAAACTTTAAAATTAAAATTATAGGTAAAATTAATGCAATTTCTACATCAAAAATTAAAAAAATAATAGTAATTAAAAAAAATTTTAAAGAAAAAGGTAAACGAGAAGAAGATATTGGGTCAAATCCACATTCAAAAGGAGAACTTTTTTCTCGATCATTATAAGTTTTTTTTGATAAGATAGTTGCTAGTATTATAACAACAATAGATAATATTATTAAAATTAATGAGATTAATATTAAAGAAAAAATTATTTATATTATTATTATTAATAAACCTTATGATTGGAAGTCATATATACTTTTATACTATATAAATATATTATCCTCCTCATCAATAAATTGATACATATAAAAATAATCAAACAATATCTACAAAATGTCAATATCATGCTGCTGCTTCAAAACCAAAATGATGAGTTTTTGAAAAATGATTATTTAAATGTCGAATTAAACAAATTAATAAAAATGTTGTTCCAATTAATACATGTAAACCATGAAATCCAGTTGCTATAAAAAAAGTAGATCCATATACAGCATCAGCAATTCTAAATGAAGCTTCTATATATTCATAAGCTTGTAAAATTGAGAAATAAATTCCTAATAAAACTGTAAAAAATAATCCTTGAGTAGTTTGTGAAAAATTTCCACTTATTAATCTATGATGAGCTCAAGTTACAGTAATACCGGAAGTTAGCAAAATAGTTGTATTTAATAATGGAATTTGAAAAGGATTAAAAGGAGTAATTCCTGCTGGAGGTCAAATTGAACCTAATTCAATAGATGGAGATAAACTACTATGAAAAAAAGCTCAAAAAAAAGATGAAAAAAATAAAACTTCAGATAAAATAAATAAAATTATTCCTCAACGTAAACCTGTTGTTACAGAAAAAGTATGTATACCTTGAAAAGTACTTTCACGAGATACATCTCGTCATCATTGATAAATTGTTAATAAAGTAATTATTGTACCTAATATTATTAAAGATATATTATATTGATGGAATCATTTTACTAATCCTGAAACTATTGTTATTGTACCAATTGATCCTGTTAAAGGTCATGGACTATAATCTACTAAATGAAAAGGATGATTTGAATGTGTTGACATTTTAAATAACTTCACTAGAATATAAAGTACTTAATACAGCAAATACATATGATTGAATAATAGCAACTGCAGATTCTAAAATTAATAAAAGTATTTGAACAATTAGTAAAATAATAATAATAATAGATGATAAAGAAGGACCTGTATTTCCTAATAATGTTATTAATAAATGTCCTGCAATTATATTAGCAGTTAATCGTACAGCTAAAGTTCCTGGCCGAATTACATTACTAATTGTTTCAATACAAACTATAAATGGTATTAATACACCTGGAGTTCCTTGTGGGACTAAATGAGCAAATATATGTTGGGTATGATTTAATCAACCATAAATTATAAAAGCTAATCATAATGGTAAAGCTAATATTAATGTTAAAGTTAAATGACTAGTTCTAGTAAAAATATATGGAAATAATCCTATGAAATTATTAAATAAAATTAAACTAAATAATGATACAAAAATAAGAGTTGTTCCCTTTTGATTTGGGTTACCTAATAATACTTTAAATTCTTTATGTAAAGTTAATAAAATATTATATCAAATAATATGATAACGAGAAGGTATAAATCAGTATATTGAAGGGATTATTAATAGCCCAATAAAAGTTCTTAATCAATTTAATGATAAATTAAAAATACTTGAAGAAGGGTCAAAGACAGAAAATAAATTAGTTATCATTTTCAATTTATAGAATTTGTATTAATTTTTAATAAATTTTTAGATTTAGAAGTTAAAGGTAAGTATAAAAAATAATTTATTATATTAAATAAAATAAAAATAATACTAAATAAAATAAATAATAATAATCATCTAATAGGAGCTATTTGAGGAATTAAAAAATATTATTTTTATAATAATTTTAGTTTGACATACTAATGTTATTTATTTAACTAATTTTTTTTTTTTTTTTTTTTTTTTTTTTTTTTCATTAAAAGTAATTGCTAGATTACTATAACATGGTTTAAGAGACCAGTACTTGCTTTCAGTCATTTAATGTTAATTTATATTAGAAATTCATTTAATAAAGAAATTAATAGGAACACTTTCAATTACAATTGGTATAAAACTATGATTAGCTCCACAAATTTCTGAACATTGTCCAAAAAATAATCCTGGTCGATTAATAAAAAAATTAGTTTGATTTAATCGTCCAGGAGTTCCATCAATTTTTACTCCTAAAGCAGGAACTGTTCATGAATGAATTACATCTGCTGCAGTAACTAAAATTCGAATTTGAGAATTTATAGGTAATACAATTCGATTATCTACATCTAATAAACGAAAACTATTTAAATTTAATTCATTTGTTGGAATTATATATGAATCAAATTCAATATTTAAAAAATCTGAATATTCATAACTTCAATATCATTGATGACCAATTGATTTTAATGTAATAGAAGGTTCACTAATTTCGTCTATTAAGTATAATAAACGTAATGAGGGAAATGCAATAAATAATAAAATAAAAGTTGGTAAAATAGTTCAAATTACTTCAATTGTTTGTCCATGTAATAAATATCGATTTCTGTAATTATTAAAAAATAATATAATTATTATATAAGCAACTATTACTGTAATTATTACTAAAATTAATATTGTATGATCATGAAAAAATGTTAATTGTTCTATTAAAGGTGAAGCACCATCTTGTAAATTTAAATTTGCTCATGTTGACATTTTTCTAATAAAAGTAAAATACTTTATATATGAAGCTTAAATCCATTGCACTAATCTGCCATATTAGAAATTAGATAATATAGGTAATTCTGAATAACTATGTTCTGCAGGTGGAATATTTTGATATCATTCAATTGATGAATTTAATTGTATAGTATAAATAACTTGTCGTTGTTTAATTATTCTTTTTCAAATAATAATTATAAATATAATAATCCCTACAAGTGAAATTGTTGAACCAATTGTTGATACTACATTTCATGTAGTATATGCATCAGGATAGTCTGAATAACGTCGAGGTATACCAGCTAATCCTAAAAAATGTTGTGGGAAAAAAGTTACATTTACTCCTAAAAATATAATAAAAAATTGTGTTTTTAATCATTTTACATTTAATGTTAATCCTGTAAAAAGTGGGTATCAATGTACAAAACCTGCTATAATTGCAAATACAGCACCTATTGATAATACATAATGGAAATGAGCAACTACATAATAAGTATCATGTAAAATAATATCTAATGATGAATTAGCTAAAATTACTCCAGTTAATCCTCCTACTGTAAATAAAAATACAAATCCTAGTGCTCATAAAATTGCTGGAGTATAAACTAATTGAGTTCCATGTAATGTTGCTAATCAACTAAAAATTTTAATTCCAGTTGGAATAGCAATGATTATTGTTGCTGATGTAAAATAAGCTCGAGTATCTACATCTATTCCTACTGTAAATATATGATGAGCTCATACAATAAATCCTAATAAACCAATAGCTAATATTGCATAAATTATTCCTAAAGATCCAAATGTTTCTTTTTTTCCACATTCTTGACTAATAATATGAGAAATCATTCCAAATCCGGGTAAAATTAAAATATAAACTTCTGGATGTCCAAAAAATCAAAATAAATGTTGGTATAGAATTGGATCTCCTCCTCCTGCAGGGTCAAAAAATGAAGTATTTAAATTTCGATCAGTTAAAAGTATTGTAATAGCTCCTGCTAATACAGGTAAAGATAAAAGTAGTAATAAGGCAGTAATTACAACTGATCATACAAATAATGGTATACGGTCATATGAAATTCCATTTGATCGTATATTAATTACAGTAGTAATAAAATTTACTGCACCTAAAATTGATGATATACCAGCTAAATGAAGAGAAAAAATAGCTAAATCAACAGATGCTCCTCCATGAGCAATTCTAGCAGAAAGGGGAGGATAAACTGTTCAACCAGTTCCTGCTCCATTTTCAACTATTCTTCTTACTAATAATAATGTTAAAGAAGGAGGTAATAATCAAAAACTTATATTATTTATTCGAGGAAATGCTATATCAGGTGCTCCAAGTATTAAAGGAACTAATCAATTTCCAAATCCTCCAATTATAATAGGTATTACTATAAAGAAAATTATAACAAAAGCATGAGCTGTAACAATTACATTATAAATTTGATCATCTCCAATTAATGCTCCTGGGTGTCCAAGTTCCGCACGAATTAAAACTCTTAATGAAGTTCCTACTATTCCAGCTCAAGTTCCAAATAAAAAATATAATGTTCCAATATCTTTATGATTTGTTGAAAATATTCATTGTTGCAATATATATATATATATATATATATATATATTATTTAAAGATTAAATGGCTGAATTATAGGCGGTAGACTGTAAATCTATTTATAAGAATTATTCTTTTTAATCATTATTTATTTATTTAACTTTATATTCAATAATGATATTAGATTGCAATTCTAAAGGAATAACAAAAAGTTATTAAAGTTTAAAATATAAAACTTAAAAGATTTTCTTATATTTATAACTTTGAAGGTTATTAGTTTTAATTAACTTAAAGTTTTATATTAAATAAAATATAAAACTAATAATAAATAATCCAAAAGTTGAAAAGAAAGAAAAAGTTAAGTATATATTTATTATAAAATTATTTCAATAAATTTTATAATTTCAATTATTTTGATAATAATTTAATATAAAAGTAGAATAACATAATCGTAAGTAAAAAAATAATGTTACTAATGTTATAATAATTAAAATTGTTATTATAAATAATTGATTATTTAATGTTAAAAATTGGATAGTTATTCATTTAGGAATAAATCCTAAAAAAGGAGGTAATCCTCCTAATGATAATAAATTTAATATTAATGAAAATTTTAAATATTTATTTATTACAAATAAATTAAATAATTGATTTATATGAAATAATTTAAATATATTAAATAAAAAAATTAAATTAAAAGATAAAAATCTATAAAATAAGAAATAATTAATTCATAAAGATTCATTTGAATATATACTTATTAATATTCATCCTAAATGATTAATAGATGAAAAAGTTATTAATTTACGTAAAGATGTTTGATTTAATCCTCCTAAAGATCCAATTATAACTGATAATAAAATACATCAAAATATTATTGATTTAATTATTAAATAAGAAATTAATATTAATGGTGCAATTTTTTGTCAAGTTATTAAAATTAATGAATTTATTCAATTTAAACCTTCTATTACATTAGGAAATCAAAAATGAAAAGGAGCTGTTCCACTTTTTATTAATAAAGCTAATAAAATTATTATACAAATGTATTTATTGTTATTAAAATTTTGATTTATATAATTATTATAATATAAAAATAAAATTGATGAAAATAATAAAATGGAAGAGGCTAATGCTTGTGTTAAAAAATATTTTAAAGAAGCTTCATTTGATATTAAATTATTATCACTTATTAGGGGGATAAATGATAATAAATTAATTTCTAATCCTATTCAAGCTCCTAACCATGAATTTGCTGAAATAGTAATTATTACTCTTATTATTAAAATAAAAATAAATAAAATTTTTGACGAATTATTAAAAATTAAAAAGAAAAGGATTATAACCTTTATAAGTGGGGTATGAACCCAATAGCTTATTTAGCTTATCTTTTTTTTTAAAATATAAATATATTTTAGTGTATGATGCACATGAGTTTTTGATACTTTTAGAAATGGTTTAATTCCATTAAATATAATGAATATAATAATAATTATATAATTTACTCTATCAAAGTAATCCTTTTTGTCAGGCAATTCATT